TTATTATAGGATCTATCTATCTATTGGATCTCTTTTAGAAGATGGCATGCCGCCACTCGGACTCGAACCGAGATGCTCTAGCACTGCTTCCTAAGAGCAGCGTGTCTACCGATTTCACCATAGCGGCTTGCTCGAACTCATAATAGCCTATTTATATTCAATCGTCGAGATTGAACAAGTCAATTTGAAGGTTCATTAGTTTCATTTAGGGTGTCCGGTTTATTTATCTTAAGGCTTTGACGTAGTTTATCCTATTCTAAAAAACAACTCTTGCAACTAGATAATTCTTTCGATAGAATCATTTTTTTTTACTTTTATTGTCATTATTTCTGGTTTATCTGATTTCAAAATTTCAGACAAAAATCAATTTTCTAAATGAATCCAAAATATGCCTATTTTGGATTACTCCAAATTGACACATTATTTGTACATATATATAATATCTCAACAATTAAGTTCTTTTTATGTTAAATACATTACATATAGTAAATACAATAAATTAAGAAGTCAGAAAATTATCCAAAAATTTTTAACATGAAATCCATTAGTTTCAACAATTAATTAATTTGAACTAAAAATCTTATATCTGCCCTTCCCGAGAAAGAGAAAAATTTTTTATTTTTGTAAAGGTCGATGGGGAAAATAAGACTCCCCACCACACCACCAAAATCTGAGTGAAAATATACTAAAAAAATTTTTTTATAATTCAGAAAACGGAAGAATTCTTCTTTTAGACATCTTATCTTATAATCTTATAATTAAGAGTCTATTTCATATTGATTAGAATAGGGACTACCAATTGTTAATTTTATATTAACTTTGAAATTCACAAATTATTCCAATATTTTAGGACTTATTTGTTTGTCGTACAAAAAAACTTTTTGAATTCCCGGTAGAAAGAGATTTCCCTAATGACAAAGCTTTTAACGCTGCCCAAAATCCTTTCCTTTTCCAAATATTTTTACGAATACGCTTTTTTGATATCGAAGTACGTTTTTTTGGAACTGCCATTTTAAAATGAAGAAGTTACTCATTGTTATAGTTGGATGTGAAAGACATCTATTGTTCAAAACAAATTATTATTTCTTATTCATTATCTATTTTTTTCTCTAAATAAGATTTTATTCAAAAAAAAAAAAAGAAATATAGATATGTCAAAGATCCGTGAAAATTGGATCAAAAATTACTCGAAATAACAAAATTTTGATTCCATACACTATTTGTAAAACCTAAATTTTTTCGTTTGGAACTTTTAGTTCTCGTTGTTTATCTCTCAAAGTTATATCTTTAGAATCTGCTATGGCATAAAAATAAATCAAACTTAATAAAATCAATAAAAAACCTAAAAGACTTTTATTTTTGTTATTTTATTTTTGTTATTCTATACTTTATTTACATGTAATAAAATACTTCAAGGGCTTGTAAACTTTTGCCTAATAAATTGAGTTTTTTTTTTGATAAAAAATACACCTAAATTCAATTTTAAAATTCGAGTGAGACTAGTAATAAATCTGTTAAAGGATACGTGGTTTGATAAAAAAATATCTCAGTCATTTTTTATCCTTTCTCGATAAAAAAGTAAATTTTAGATCTATAATCTTCTAAAATCTAAAATTTACTAATAAATTGAAATGGAAAACAATGAATCCCATAATGAATTAGTTAATGAGTTGAAATAAACTAACTAAAATCAAGAGTTTTTATTTCATTAGACCGATGACCTTAGTTAATCCTATAATTCATATCAGCATCAAGTACTCTTTTTAGCCCAAATTTTTATCCTTGCTCTACAAATCTAAATTCTTATTATTATGATAATTTATCGTAATAATAATAAGAATTTAGATTTTCCTATTATAAGTATTTGTTTTTATATGTCGCTTGGTCATATCATTTGACCAATTATAACTTCTTGTTTTGAATATTTGAACGATTTTGAAAAGACTCAGAATAAATACTAATCTAAAATTATTAAATAAGTTAGTGCATATATTGATTTTTTTATTGACTTTTTTCGAAAGAAGTAAAATCCGGTGAATCGGAAACAATTAATTAAGAATAAAAAACTTTTTTTATGGAACAAATATATCAATATGCGTGGATAATACCTTTTCTTCCACTTCCAGTTCCTATGTTAATAGGGTTGGGACTTCTTCTTTTTCCGACGGCAACAAAAAGTATTCGTCGTATGTGGGCTTTTCAAAGCGTTTTATTGTTAAGTATAGTCATGATTTTTTCCATGAATCTGTCTATTCAGCAAATAAATAGCAGTTCTGTCTATCAATATGTATGGTCTTGGATTATCAATAATGATTTTTCTTTAGAATTCGGATACTTGATCGATCCACTTACTTCTATTATGTCAATATTAATCACTACTGTTGGAATTATGGTTCTTATTTATAGTGATAATTATATGTCTCATGATCACGGATATTTGAGATTTTTTGCTTATATGAGTTTTTTCAGTACTTCCATGTTGGGATTAGTTACTAGTTCA